TCTATCTAATTCTTTTTATAGATAGTTTTTCGTTTTTTTATTCATAAAAAAACGAAAAAATCTTATCATTTACAAAAATGTTTAATGACAATAATGACAAAAAGAGGGCTTTTTCTTCTTCTCTTGCGTTAGAAAAAAAAGAATTTGAACTGGCGAGAACCCGGCGAATCAAATTCAAATTCTTTTATGGTAGTGATTCGCCGGGTTCTCGCCAGTTCAAATTCTTTTTTTTTTCTGATATGCGTTGTATACTTTTCTATTCGTAAGAATCCCCCTTTTAATTCAATTCGATGTTAATGTAAATGAACCATAACTATGTAGTCCTATTCCTAATAGATTGACTCCAAAATAGCATATCCAAATTATAAGAAATCCAATAGACGCCACAATTGCTGAATCTGAATAGTTGAATTTTATATTTGTTCGGGTATGTAAATAAATTGCAAATATGACCCAAGTAATAAAAGCCCAAGTTTCTTTTGGGTCCCAACTCCAATAGGATCCCCACGCTTCATTAGCCCATACTGCTCCAGAAAGAATTCCTATGGTTAAAAAGATAAATCCTAGACTAATAACCCGATAACTCCAATAATCTAACTGTTGAATCAAATGCAACCTGTAATAATTCCTTGTAGGAAAAAAAGAAGTTTTTTTTAAAACAGTTCTTTGTTCATTCATATATTCGATTTCACCCAGGAAAAATGACTCATTAAAATTTAATAAATGATTACTCGTAGAAAAAAGACTTCTCTTTTTTCTAACTGCAATGACTAGAAGTGATACTGATAATAATGATCCACATAAAAGGGCCGCATAGCCTAATATCATCATACTTACGTGCATTATTAGCCATTCAGATTGAAGGGCGGGTACTAATATTGCGGATTCGTGGATTTCAGTTAAAAGTCCTGAAGTAGCAAAGCCTTGGGAAAAAATAGCACTTGGGCCAATTATTGCGCTTAGAAGTTTTTGATTTTTTTTGAAATACGGAACTATATAAATAAAGGAAAAACTCCATGAAAGAAAAATTAATGATTCATATAAATTGCTTAGTGGAAAATGTCCCGAATAAATCCAACGAGAAATTAATAATCCTGTTATACAGAAAAAAGTCATTATCATACCCTTTATGGACGAATCATATAGTTTTGCGATTTCATCGATTAAAAAGGTTATCAAATGAATTGTAATTATAATGGAAACGGTCGAAAAAGAAATATGAGTTAATATATGTTCTAAAGTTGAAAATATCATAAAAGGGGAGTTCTTTAATTATAAAATCAAAATCGTAAATTGAATTCATTATAGGATCAATTTGATTTTTTTATAGTTTTTTAGGAGATAATATGCCGCCACTCGGACTCGAACCGAGATGCTCTAGCACTGCTTCCTAAGAGCAGCGTGTCTACCAATTTCACCATAGCGGCCTGTCTTGACCTCATAATAGCCTATGAATAAGTAATCGTCTAGATTTAAGAATTCAATTGGGTGCAATATTTTTTACGAAAGATTGAATTTGATAAATAAAATTTTGTTCAAATAGATATTTCAAGGTTCATTATTTTCGTTTAGGGTTTTTGTTTTATTGTATATTTTATACTCTTCTCAACTTGATCTCCCGGAAAACTAGATAGAGCCCCCCAAAAAAGTATTTTTTTTGAATTCGTTAAGGTAAACAGAAGAATTCATATTCTCCATATTCTGATCTAAGAGGGGAATGAATTCCATTCCCTGTTGAGTTAATCAATAAGAAATGGAATTCCGGAATTTGATTTTCAAAATGAATCGGTTTTTCAGTCAGGCCAATTTAGATTATTCCAACGTGTTAGGTTTTATTACTTAGTTTATTTGTTTGTTGCACAAAAAAACTTTTTGAATTCCCGGTAGAAAGAGATTTCCCCAAGGAAAAGGCCTTTAACGCTGCCCAATGTCCCTTCCTTTTCCAAAAATTTTTACGAATACGCTTTTTTGATGCAGAAGTACGTTTTTTTGGAACTGCCATTTTAATAAAAATTAATAGATTTTTCATTGGTATAGCTGGATGTGAAAGACATCTATTGTTCATATTGTTCAAAAAAATCCGCGTTTTTCAAATTTACTATGTATTTCCTTTCTAGATAATATTTTTAGAAAAAAATATAATAAATCTATAAAAATCTAAAAGAATAGAATAAGAAATAAGATATATGGGAATATCACATAAAATCTTATTAAAAATCAAAAAAGAAGAATCTTTTTAGAAACTTGTCAAACTCGGGAGAAATATGCCAAATTTGACTTGAATTTTCAAATTTTAAGCTCGGGAGAAATATGCCAAATTTGACTTGAATTTTCAAATTTTAAGGAGACTAGTAATTAATCTCTTTTTTTCATATGATTTGACCAATTGTAACTTCTTGATTTGAATAGTTGAAATATTTAGCAAAAATTCAGAAAGAATAAGTATTAAAAATAACTTAAAATTCTATTTAAGTTAGGTTCAGTTAGTGCATATCTTCAT